AATAGGTATTTTCTTTTATGGTTCATATTCTGGATTGGGTTCGTCCCTCTAATATGTAATAATGGGCTGAACTAAGTTATAGGCATGAAAGTGTAAGAACTCAACGGGGCCCGCCTCCTCTTTCTTTGTCTGATTCGCGAGGAAGGGTCCCGTTGAATTCTTAATGATCAATGATCATAATATTTTGTTCGTATAAATGACAACAAATGGATCACTTTTTCCGATGATGTTTTTGAAAAATGAACTGGATTAATTGATTCATAGCATCTGTTCTTCGATAGTATCTATTGATACTTTCAAGGTTAGAAGAAAAGAAAAAAAGAATCACTCAATTTCCTTTTCCTAGATGACACAATATATATTTAATATTTCTATTTCTTTTTTTTTTTCTGTCGACCAGATATAGATATCAAGCAAACCCTTTCTAGACTAGTTTAACCTTACTCTATTTATTTGAGTATTTCATCAAAGTTTGAAATCATTTTATAAGTTCATCGCCTTGATTCTATATTTATCAAAAAAAAGGATTCCTTCTCTTTTTTTTTTTTTTGGTTGTCCATTACTTATTTTATTATACTTGTTTATACTTATTTTATACTTATTATCCTTATTACTTATTCTATTATAAGTAAATCTAAAAAAATAAAGGGTTCTGAAAAATCTGGAAAAATCTAAACTAAGAATAGAAATCTTTGACGAATGGGATTCAGAATTGTTATTATTTCGACACAAGAAAAGGAATTTTACACATCCCTTTCTTGTGCCGAAGGCTAGGAAGACGAAGAATACTCCCTGTAATTATTTGTTCCCCTCATTTATCCTTCCTTTCTATTCTCCGCTTACTTATTTTATGTTTAGTATCTAATCAAATTGAATTTAGAAAACAAAACCCATTCTTTGACATTTCAATCTGACAATAGGGATATAATTACACCCCTCCAATTTAGAAAGAAAAGCAAGGGGTAAAGACAAATAGTCTTCTTCACAATATACATATTTTGAATGCGGTAAAAGGAATTCCTAGAGAAAGAATATAAACAAGCAAAAGACTTTTCATACTTTTTTTCATCATACCTAACCTAATTTAATTGCCAGGAAGAATTTGTTCTTTTTTTACAAATTTGATGTTGATAAATCCACGGATCTAGAAATTCATTTCGGACACTTGAACCTTCTCAAACTGTTTCTTTTTAAGAACCAAAAAGATTTGTGCAAAAACAATAGATGCCAAGAAGAACAAAAGGCCTTGGACACGTAGTGGATCTTGAAGTACTATTTCTGCATCCCCCTGACCAAATCCACCCACATTAGGATTACTTGTTAATGGTTGATCGAGTTTGATAGATTCACCCTCTGAAACAAGAAGTTCTGGTCCTGGCGGGATAATATCAACCACTTGATGTCCATCCAATGCATCCGTTATGGTTATTTCGTACCCCCTTTTTTCTTTTCGTATGATTTTGCTTACTATACCTGTTGCCGTAGCATTATAAACTGTATTGTTACTTTTGTTCCCGTCGGGATAAATCTGACCCCTTCCCCTGTTTCCGCCTACGTATATGGGATATTTTAAGAAATGAACATCCTTATTACCAGCAGGGTCTGGGGAAAGAATAGGAAAGGTGATTTCACTATATTTTTGACCAGGAACAGGACCTATCACAAGAATATTTTTCTTAGTGGGGCGGTAGTTCTGAAAAGACAGATTGCCTATCTTTTCTTTCATCTCGGGCGAAATACGATCAGGTGGGGCTAACTCAAACCCCTCCGGTAAAATAAGAACAGCACCTACATTCAAAGCCCCTTTCTTACCATTAGCAAGAACTTGTTTCAGTTGCATATCATAAGGAATTCTAACAACCGCTTCAAATACAGTATCAGGAAGTACCGCTTGTGGAACCTCAATATCCACGGGTTTATTAGCTAAATGGCAATTGGCACATACAATACGCCCAGTTGCTTCTCGTGGATTTTCATACCCCTGCTGCGCAAAAATGGGATATGCATTTGAAATGGATGCCCCGGTTATTATATAGATCATGAGCGATACGGAAATGGATCGAGTAATCTCCTCCTTTATCCAAGAAAAAGTATTTCTAGTTTGCATGGTCCAATCATTGATCCCGAAAATTTCTACAATAAAATTAGGTAGGTCACTAGTATAGTTCCCTATCCACGATTCTGCTATTTACTTTTACTGAAAAAATTTACTGAAATAGAGTAGGAATTGTATTCCCCTGATGGGTAGAAAGAGTAAAGTAAGTACGACTTTGCATGCTTTGCTTATATACAAAGTCAGAAAGTTTATAATTGAATCCGTGAATCTTTTTTCAGTCATTCATTGAATGATAAATAACTACAAGTGACGGAGATACACGATTTAAATAACGAAAGATCCAATATTTAAAAATTGTATCTAGAATGACTGGAAAGGTAGAAACAAGACCAGATATAATTTGATCATTATGAGCAAATCCAAAATCTTTGTAGATATAGCCAATCATTAGTTCCCAACCGTGGGGCGAATGGAATCCGATACATAAATCAGTTAATAAAAGAATAGAAAAAGCTTTTATTGTGTCGCTTAAATTATATAGGAATTCTTGAACCCAAGAGTTAAGAATAACAAGTTCTTCATTCCCCAAAATAGAATAACCACTTAGAATAACGAAACAGATTAGATTTGTCGAGAAGTGCAAAATCGTATGGATACGATCCTCATTGTGCATCTTGATCAATTGGATCGTTTCTTTGTGGATTCCTATACGAAGTTTTTGTAGATGTGTTTTTTCCGGGTATTCTTTTATCATTTCGTCCAACAGGAAGAGTTCCTCTACTTCTATGAATTGTTCTAGAATACTCTTTTCTTGAATATCATTCAAAAAAGTTTCGGATTGCCTAGTATTCCACCAATTAGTAATCCAAGATTTCAGACTTTTATTAAATGAGAGAGAGATCCACCAGGGCAAAAATACTATAGATGCAAGATATAGAAGGGGAGTGAATGCTTTCTTTTTTGCCATTTTTTCATCTGTGAATTGTTAATGAACCCACCTCATTCGTTGACTTTATGTGATCTAATCTTTCTATCAAGGACGACTTTCATTATATTATAAGGTAGGGGCCCATGAATCTATTCTCTGTTTTTTTTTTTGATTCAGTGCTTGCTTAGTCTTTGAATCTAAAAAGAATACAGAAATAGAAAATAAGAATCCACTTTGAATTCGAATGTTCGAATGAACTATATATTATTGTTATATTGTTTCCAGATATCTCAATTGATCAAATTCGAAGCAATTGCCCTCTTTCGATAACTGCCCGAAAGAACCACTTCAAATAATAAAGATTATTCTATTCATATTTTGAGACGAAGGAGCTCCCTGTCTATATCAAGATATCAACCAAATATGTCGAAAAATTTTCGCGGGTTATCTAGACTCTATATAGTCTAGAGTCCAGGAATAATTGAAAAAAAAAAAAAAATTATGAAAAATATTATGATGATCAAAAATGAGTGACAAAAAAGACAGAAAAGTTATCATTACGTTTATTATTATGTTATAAGAAAGAAATCTACTTGTTTAGTTCTTAAGGAGCACAAAAGAAAGGATAAAAGGGGAGGGGCCGATTGACAAAAGGAAAGTAGAGAAAATTTACAAAATATGATATGATCTATCTGTATCTAACGTATCAACTCCAAATATTGAAAATAAAAAGCGAAAGTCTTTATTTCGAAATACTTTGATATATGAGATGAATCCATTATTTCGATTTCTTGCTTGTTTTGTTACTGAATTAAGTTGAGTGGTTTTACATTTACAGACGCATAAAAAACAATTTTTGTGGACAAAAAAAACGGTTTTGTTTTATGTTATGACTCCTCCGTATACGTCTGCTTTGATTCGAATGGGCATTCTGAAGAAACTTCAGTTTAGTTCTGCTATAGAAAAAAGAGGATTCTTGGCTTGAGTTTTTTCCTCCTGCCGAGAAAGCATTTATTCTGCAGTTCATTTCAAAAGACTTCAATCGGTACACGCAAAAAATAGGCCAATTCAGCAGCTTTTTGCTCAATTTCTCGTGGAGTCAAATTCTCATCAGTGCGAGTCAAGGGAACGGCCCCCTGGCCTCTGATTTCCATATAAAGGACACGACGAGCATAAATACCTTCTTTAACTTCTATTCTGATGGACTGAATATCTTTCATAAGGAATCGTAGAAAGATGCGACGATTTTTTCCAGGAAAACCCCAACGAAAAATACATACTATTCCCTCTTTTCTATCGAATCGATCATAACCACTACCTACATTCCAAAAAATCGTGCCCCACAAATAGGAACTAATAAAGAGACCTGCGATCCCATAGAAAGACATCACGATTCCTTGTGGAAAAAAAACTATTTGCTGAGACGGAAATAAAGATATCAAATTCCTACCAAGATAACTAGAAGTTCCAACTAATAAAAACCCTAATGAACCAAAAAAAAGGATAAAGGCCCAGCAGAAATTGCTTGTTTTTCGAGACCCCACTATAAATTCTATCCATATAGATTCTGATCGCCAACTCATACATACTAGATCCAGTTGCATTTTATTGGAATTGAGAGAATAACCAAAAAAATTCGACTTTACTTTTTTTGTTTCCGAAGTAACTCTCATCAACTAGTTTGATATGAACTTTTAGAAGGAATTCATCAAATTGCTTAGATCTAAAATCATCCCCTTTATATGATCCCCTATACGGATCTACTAGATATATAGACTTTAATTTCATACATCCGTTCGGTACCGATCCACTTGCTATAATTCATTTACCCCTATATCATGTTTACGTATGCATAAGAGGAGCTTTTTCATTTATGTTCGGGGAAGCCGGATGTTATACAATATTCTACTAAATAGATATCCGTGGCATCTAAGTCTTGAAAAAAAAATAGATAAGAGTTGGTCTTGACCTTGGCCCCATCGAATCTAAAAAATCTTAGTTTTTTGAACATACAAAGATAAAGAAGCCATTGCAATTGCCGGAAATACTAGGCCTACTAAAGGCACAAAAATAGAGGGAAAGCTGCTGAAAGTTGTCATAAAATGGGTACCTCAATTTAATATTTGTACCTGTTATTGTTCTATTGTTAGTTAGAAATATATCTTATAATGATTATATTATAATTCGTATATTATACTAAGTATATCTAAGCGAGTATATATATCTAATAAGTGCAAGGAATGTAGAATTAAATAAAAGGACTTGCCCGTCTTTCTAAATCAAATAAAATAGGTGTATGATAAGATAATCCACTTTCTTTATTATCTTACTTTATTCTTACTTTTCTTATTATTATTATTCTATTGTTCTTGTCTTCTAATTCGAATTTCATTTCACAGAAGGAAAAATGCGCTTTTTATCTTGTTGATAGAGGTTTACTCATTAGTAATCAGTAATATCGGTAAAAAAATAATAATAATAATAATTATCCACATAATTCGTTTTTCGACAATTCCATTTTATGTCACAAAGTCAAAGCCCATTATGCGGGCTTTGACTTTGATTCTAATAAACTAACTACCTTTTCACTACAAAGAAAATAATTTAACTTAAGACTCTACTTGATTGAATTTTGATTCAAAGGAAAAAAACCGTGGAGCTGAACTAACTCACTCAGAACACCTTTTAAAGGATTACGTGGTACGATTGGATCGAATAAACCCTTATGGAATAAATATTCAGCCGCCTGTGAACCTTCAGGTATTGTTTTATTCAATGTTTGCTCAATTACTCTTTTACCCGCAAATGCAACATAGGCATTGGGTTCAGCAATAATGATATCCCCCAACATACCAAAACTCGCGGTCACTCCACCAGTAGTAGGAGATGTAAGAATTGATACATAAAATAACTTTTTATTTGATTGATAATCATATAAAGCGGAAGATATTTTAGCCATTTGCATCAAGCTCAAACTTCCTTCTTGCATGCGTGCTCCTCCGGAAGCACACACTAGAATAAGAGGTAAAAAATGATTGGTAGCATATTCGATCAAGCGGGTGATTTTCTCGCCTACTACGGATCCCATACTACCCCCCATAAACTGAAAATCCATAACCCCGATTGCTATAGGAATACCGTTTAGTTCACCCGTGCCCGTTTGAATAGCGTCAGTTAATCCTGTCTTTCTTTGATAAGAATCAATACGATCTTTATAAAGCTCTTCTTCAGACTGAAATTCAATGGGATCCAGAGAGATCATGTCTTCATCCATAGGACTCCAAGTACCTGGATCAATCGAAAGTTCGATTCTATCTGAACTACTCATTTTCAAATGATATCCACATTGTTCACAAATATTCATTTTTGACTTAAACAATTTCTTATAATTTAATCCATAACAATTTTCGCATTGAACCCACAAATGCTTGTATAGATCGAGATCATTAGAACTTTCTTTTAGAGTTAAATCATTACCATTTGCGCGAGTTCTTATAGTGAAATTCTTGGCTTCACTACTATTTCCACCTTCACCACAAATGGAATTATAAATATAATTATCATTGTAATTGTCACTACCACTTAAAATGTAACTATCAATACAGATTTGAGAACGAAGATAAGAGTCAATACAACTATTAATGTGATTATTCCAACTATAGTTAGTATCATACAAGTTAAAATCATAGTGTGGATCGTCATTTTTCGATCCATTATTCATATAACTAGAATTACGATAACTATAAAAAAAACTTTCTAGTTCACTCAAAAAAGAATGATCATTGTCAATCTCAAAAATTTTATTTTCACTATCAAAATATATGGAATAACTATCCTGATTACTATCCCTAATTAAAAAGGTGTCATCAGAAATGAAATTCCGAATGTCTTTGACACCAACTAAATGATCAACCTTACTGTAATAACTAGAGCAGTCACTACAACCATGAATGTTTTTATCAGTATCATTTCTAGCCGGGTCTTCGTTTACACTAGTATTTTCAATAGGCCCAAGGCTATCCATTGATTTACTTAGCCCACATCTGTATTCTAATTCCCCCTTAGACAAGATCAAATTGAACCATGATTTTTCCATAGAGCTTTCTTGCCTCTATTTACATGAAAGTACAATAGATGAATAGTCATTCGATGAAAAATCAATTGAATATTTTATTTCCTATCAGAATACGCATACTAGATACAATTGCTAGGGTTATTAACGAATAATGAGTGAATATTGAAGGAAACGATTCTCTTTTGTGAGAACCTGGAGTATCAGTTCATTCTCTATGATAGAGCTCTTTTTTCGTTTCAATTAGAAATATCAATTTTCAATTAGAAATAGCGATTTCCCCATGTTGTGTAAAATTCGCACTGAAAAAATTGAAAAAAGAAATTTTTCTCCTATCAAGAACCTTTTTCGTAAAATCTCGTCTACTAATACAATAAGTTTTTATTCCAACACGGAACGAAAAGGACAACATACAGGATGGGTAGAAGAAGTTGTGATGCTTGG